AAGTAAAGTAAGGTAGACAAAAATCCTTCTTTTTCTTTGAACCCACCCAATCAAAAATTCCCCAATTCTCAAACAAAGGAGAATAGAAGAAATAATACTTTCATAGAATATCTTAATTAAATTATATGTAATGATCAATGAATTCGGCTGAATTCTATATCTACACGTGTAAAAATCCTAACAAGAATATAATCTATTCTATAAAAATTTTATATATAAAATTTACCTGTAATTGACCAAGACCCAATAAGAATATTATTCTTTATTAGTGTAGAATGGAAATATAGATGGGGCGTGGCCAAGTGGTAAGGCAACGGGTTTTGGTCCCGGTATTCGGAGGTTCGAATCCTTTCGTCCCAGGTAGATACATTTTATCAGAGTAAAAATTTATTTTGAAAGTAACGTTATGTTTAAATGCTTAATATTGGATAGAATGTCATTCTTGTTTCTTTTATAATTTTGAATGATTCTTTTATGAATCATATCTTTGTTTTTCACGACATACAGATATTACTAAATATATTTGTTTGTCATCAAGATATGGTGGTAACATAGGCCACACCCCAGTTGAATTCAACTAATTAAAAAATAAAGTATGGGCGGATTTTTCATCATATGTTCATTCCCTTCATATTGAAGGGGTTTATAGCTACTTAATTTGAATAAAAAACCTTACGTCTCATATATCTTTTTAAATTTTCAACGATACATTTTATTTTAAATTACACTAAGAAAGAGCATTTCTTTCCTATATCTTATTCTTTATCCATTCAAATTAAATTAAAAAAAAAAAGGGGGTAGCCAAAGCCAAATTATTAGGATCTCTTTTATTTATTCTAAACAAGAGCGGGCTTATTACATTCAATTAATGGGATTAAGTCTCTTAAGACAAGACTGGGTTTGGGTAAACTAAAAAATTAGGAGCAAGCGCCTAATCTGGACTTGTTTATCTTTGTCCCTAGAGAGTATCCTTTCCCCAAAAAGTATCCTTTTTTATTTTTGTTCTGATTCAGCATTCCCAGAGAGTCGTGGGATAGATAGTTCTTAATTAGTAACAGTAACAGGAGGTCTTCATTTAAATATATGTATATCTGTGTATGTCCGAATCTCATTAATAACGAATCAAGTTACACATGTAACGGATCCATAATAAAGACTGTAGTTCAGTCTATCTCATAGGTAGGAAAAACCACTAATTCGTTCATCTTATCTTATTAATAAAATTCGAATCGAAAGAACAAGTACTTAAATATTCTCGTCGATCGGTCTTTTTTATCTATCTCACACAAAAAAATAAAAATGGGTTTTTTTCAATTAATTTATCTGCTTTAAATCGTTGATGGTTCAATTCGAAAAGAAACAGATATTTTTATTTTAATTTTTTTAATAAAAAGTAAAGTTAAAGTGTTGCATTCATACAATAACATACAATAATAGGTGGGGTCTTGCTAAGATTGCTTCAAAAAAATTTTTGCCATCTTTGTATAGAAGAAAAAAAGGGTATAGATTAATATGTTTATGTATCGACGGAACCAATGACTATTCATGATTCCATAATTGAATCAATTCCATATGGGTTCCAAATTAGAGGAATTTTTTGTTATGGTAAAACTTCGTTTGAAACGCTGTGGTAGAAAGCAACGTGCGACTTGAAGGACACGATCCGGTGTGGATTTTTATTCTTACATCCGCCATCTTTTCTATGAATGAAGGTGCTCTTGACCCGACATCTGTTCTGTTTTCACTAGAATCCTTTTTTGTTAGGTTGTAATGAATATAGTACATGATGGAGCTCGGGTAGAAAGTATGGATTCATCTTTCAGGGGACAAGAATCTAGGGTTAATACCAATCAATAAATTGGAACAACTTTGTAAGTATATCAATATAGAAATTGAAAGGATCCGATTCAGTCAAGTTTTTAATTAAAAAGTAAAATTTGTTGAAATTGATAAAAGTCTTTCGATTCAAAGTGTATCACGCGGGAATCGAGCGTTTATATGATTCTTTGATAGAAAGAAATCACAAAAGGGGTATGTTGCTGCCATTTTGTAAGGATTAAGAAGCACCGAAGTAATGTCTAAACCCACTGATTTAAAACAAAAAAAAAGGATCCCAGAACAAGGAAACACCGTTTTTTCAATTGTCTCAATAACTGGATAATAAAAAAGATTAAATGAGACAAGCAAGAGGGGGTTAAAGACCATTCAAAAAATGAAATAAATTGCCTAAATATTTTTTTTTTCTTTTAAGCTCTTTGAGAATTATACAACTTGAGTTATGGGTACAAATGATTTTTCTTTTTTCAGGAAGGAGGAAGAAAAAAATGAGTTAAATCCCATTCTAATTTATTTTATCAACTCCTTTGCCAGAAATTATAATTCTATACGTAGACAAAACTCCAAATCATTTTTTCTCGAGCCGTACGAGGAGAAAACCTCCTATACGTTTCTAGGGGGGGTCTTGTTCATTGACTTAGATCTATCCCAATGAGCCGTCTATCGAATCGTTGCAATCGATGTTCGATCCCGAAGAGAAGGAAGAGATCTTCGGAACGTAGGTTTTTATGATCCGATAAAGAATCAAAGTTATTTAAACGTTCCTGCTATTCTATATTTCCTTGAAAAGGGCGCTCAGCCCACAGGAACTGTTCGGGATCTTTTAAAAAAGGCAGAGGTTTTTAAGTAACTTGGTCCTAATCAAACAAAATTTAATTAAGGAAATAAAGAAATAGAAAGGGATAGTAATTCTTATATTTTCTTTTTATATTTATATTATTTTTATATAATTTTTTCCTTTTTTGGATTCTACTCATATCTATTTTTCATTGCTTCTATAAAATCTCATGTTCTAGAACGACAAAACTCGAGTTGCTTGATCCTAGAAATATAAAATTATGAGAGTTCCTTCAATTGGTCGGTTTTCGTTGAAACTATACTAATAAGTAATAACCAAGGAATCCTCACCCTTTTTATTATAATTATAGTTACTTATTATTGATTCAATCTGATATTTTTTTCTACTTGGTCTTTTTTTATTCCTCTATCTAATATCTAAACTTTTTTCAGCTATGTAGTGCCAATCTAACACAAGCCCCTTTTTTAATAGTATTGAAATAAATTATATTATATATATTTTTTTTTTGTTTTTCCATTGTATTATTTTCTCAACATTTATATTGACAACAGTCTATCGAACAAATATAATTCATCGTGATAAGTAGATAAATTTATTTTTGTCCGAGCGGTTTGATTTTTACCTTATATTATTCAAATGGTGGGATTCCTTGAATTCTCTTTGATATAATAATAATAGGGGTTTTTATTTAAAAGTCGATAACATAAGAACGAAGAGGTGGTCTATAAATTTTGACATTTATATATCTTTTTTTTTTTATTGTATTTACATAAACTTTTTCTATTCGGGTTGCTAACTCAACGGTAGAGTACTCGGCTTTTAAGTGCGGCTAGGATCTTTTACACATTTGGATGAAGCGAGGGATTCGTCCATACCATCGGTAAAGTTTGGAAGACCACGACTGATCCTGAAAGGGAATGAATGGAAAAAATAGCATGTCGGATAAACGAAGAGTTCTGAGAATATTTCATTCTTTCCGAATCGGTACAAACCGTTGTGTTCTTTTTTGAAACGGAACAAAATGAATTCAATTTCAAGTTGGGTCGGATGAATAAATGGATATAGAGCCCTAATGGCTTCAATTTATTTATTTATTGATTATAGGGAAAAAGCAACGAGCTTCTGTTCTTAATTTGAACGATTACCCGATCTAATTAGACGTTAAAAATGTATTAGTGCCTGATACGGGAAGGGATTATCCCATGAACGAATTCTTTATATTTTAATGAATCCTAACTATTGACATTTTCCATTATGGAATAGAAATGTGTGTGTAGAAGAAACAGTATATTGATAAAAAAATTCCAAAATCAAAAGAGCGATTAGGTTGAAAAAATAAAGGATTTCTCAGTCTTTTGTTATCCTATAACGAACATAACTTATTCGTTTAAATGGAAAAGAGGGGATAGATAATCCGTTGATAAGTTTACCCGTATCCCCGAGGTATCTATTCGTTTATTACTCGAATACCTCGTTTTGACCGTATCGCACTATGTTTCATTGATAACCCCCAAAATCCTCTACCTTTAGTTCAACTAGAATTTCAAATGGAGGAATTCCAAAAATATTTAAAGCTAAATAGATCTCAACAACACTACTTCTTATATCCACTTATCTTTCAGGAGTATATTTATGCACTTGCGCATGATCATGGTTTAAATAGAAATAGATCCGTTTTGTTGGAAAATGCAGGTTCTAATAAGTTTAGCTTACTAATTGTGAAACGTGCAATTGAGCGAATGTATCAATATGAACAGAATCATTTGATTATTTTTGCTAATGATTTTACCCAAAATACCTTTTTTGGGCGCAACAAGAATTTTAATTTTCAAATGATATCAGAAGGATTTGCAGTCATTGTAGAAATTCCGTTTTATCTCCGATTATTATCTTCACTAGAAAGTAAAGGAATAGTTAAATCTCATAATTTACGATCAATTCATTCAATATTCCCTTTTTTAGAGGACAAATTTTCACATTTAATTTATGTTTTAGAGATACTAATACCCTACCCAGTCCATCTGGAAATATTGGTTCAAACTCTTCGCTACTGGGTAAAAGACGCTTCTTCTTTACATTTATTAAGATTCTTTCTCCACGAGTATCGTATTTGTAATACTCAAAATAAAGCCAGTTCTTTTTTTTCAAAAATAAATCAAAGGTTTTTCTTCGTCCTATATAATTATCATCTATGTGAATACGAATCCATCTTCGTTTTTCTTCGTAAAAAATCTTCTCATTTATGCTCAACGTCTTCTGGAACCCTTCTTGAACGAATCTTTTTCTATGGAAAACTAGAACATCTTGTACTTGTAGAAGCTTTTGCTAAGACCTTTCAGGACAATCTATGGTTGTTTAAGGACCC